GTTTATTGTACGATACACAATGAACTTCACTCGACAGAGTAATTTTCGGGTTCAAATGTAACCACACTTTCTTTACCTTTTTTAGTTCCGAACAAACTTTGTTTGTGCATCCGCAATAACTAATTGAAAAAAATCTATCTCATTCTCATCCAAATTGAACACTGCATTTTTTATGTATGTGTTCTAGTTCAAGGGGGATACTAATAAAATATCAACCAAGTAACGCCCCCTTTTGAAGAAATCTGTTGGAATATTCCATTTTTGATACTTCACCCGTCCTTTTCTTTTTCTATCTCATTTCTACTACTGGTTTGTATTTGCATATTGTATGACCCATAGAATATAGAATAGGGTATGGGCCATATGATAATATGATACCTCATACTTCAGAATTTTATGTATAAGGAAAGGAATAAGAATTGGAGAAGTGTATAAGAATAGGTGATAGAAAAGGAAAAGTGGGAAAATGAAATGGGATTTCTGATCCAATAACAATAAAGGATCCTAATTTTTCTTTCTTTCTCTTTAATTTAGATTGAGTATGGATAAAAGATCTTCCTATGTTATACTATGTTCTAGTATTCAATTCGCGATGAGAAATAAATTTGATATTGTTATTCATAACATAGATCCGGGTTAGTATCATAAAGATGCAATTAATACCTTTGAATTGATAGGAGTCCACTTTAACATCTCTATGGGATTAGATCCCAAACTATTGTGAAAGAAGAAAACAAAGAGATTATGGAAGTCAATATTCTTGCGTTTATTGCTACTGCGCTGTTCATTTTAGTTCCTACTGCCTTTTTACTTATAATATACGTCAAAACAGTCAGCCAAAATAATTAATTTGAATGAAATTTGAATTCTTCTTTTTTATCAATGATTGAAAAAATGAAAGGTTTAAAACTATATTTGAGATAGTGTGGTAGAAAGAGCTATATATAGCTCTTTCTACCACACTATACAATTGAGTTTTGTAGAATATTTCATATTCATCTTCTTAGTACATAAAGTTGTATTTTATACAGAAATAAGCTTTTAGATCAATTAACAATAGATATCTATCTCTAATAATCTATATTAGACGTACATCAAAATGAAATAGCACTCTATTTTTCTCTACACCCATTTTTATGCATATTTTGATGCATTTTGATCAATCCAAAAAAATTGCAAAACCAACTGCTTTAATTCCTTATTTTTTATATATCTTCTTATGCTTATGGATCTGGAGGTCCATCGAAAGAATTAATTAGAAGAAAAGAAAAATATGAAAAAATCTTAAATAGAATTCTAATACTAATATATATATAGATAAACCAAGGTATTTCTTTTTTTAAGCTTTCGCAAAACGATCACAATTGATACAATTAGATTCTTTAGTAAAGTATTAAATTAGTAATATTCCTAGCTCTAAAGCCCACTCCTTCCCCATACTACAAGTGAAAGAGAAAATGTAAACACTACCATTAAAGCAGCCCAAGCGAGACTTACTATATCCATGTGAATGATGTCCCCTATCTCTATGAAACGAAAAAATTATTCCATTATTGATTCATAATCATAGTGAAATCAATGGCGCAGAGTCAAAATAGGATTCTTACTTATGGCTATTGTTATTGATGAAAAAATCCACTCGTAAAAGTTCCTTTCTTTCCAATTCTATTGAATAAGAAAGATTTTAGTATTTAGTAATATGAAAGAGTAAAAAAGTAAGATAATATTAATAGAAAATAGAAAAATACAAAGAAATGAAATAAGAAATCAATTCAACCATTCTGATTCAATTTCTGAGTACTCAGAGCCTCTCGTGAGTCTGGCGTGAGTCTGGATACCTGGATACAAAGTATCTTCGGTTCTTTCCATAATTCTTAAATGAATTTCCCATCAGCCTATCCAATTTAACCAATCTAATTTTATTGCAGACAGAGTTAGTAAACACTACCTCAATATTAAGAAAGGTATAGTTTAAAAGAATTAGGAAGTATTTATGGTCTTTTTTAGAATTCTTTCTTCAACCTTAGGAGTCAAAAAGGAGTCTTTTTTAGGAACCTTTGGATACCAAGATTTCCGACTTCTTACTTTCATAGTTCTGATGCCTAGAATGAATTCTCACTATTTCTTTTTCTTTTATTTGATTCAATTCAGAATAGCCCAAACCAATCATTACCAATCATTAATAAGATTGGGTTGCTTCAGATTTCTTGGTACCTGTTTGAGCCACACAAAGAACCCCTCTTTTTGAGAAAAAGATGACATTTCTAGATAGGCCCTACGGGTTCTCAAAATCAAGTATCGACAGACCTAGTTCCTTGTCTATGCTTTTGCGGGGCAAGAATTCGTCAAGTTTGATCAACAGGATTAAAAAAGTCCAAGTTGTTTTTTGTTGATCAGGCGACACCCAGATTCGAACTGGGGATAAAGGATTTGCAGTCCCCCGCCTTACCACTTGGCCATGTCGCCAAATTCCATCCAAAATGGAGAGAATTTTTCTCTC